ACCTCTATGGTCCCATATTTAGTAATTCCTGAACTACTTCTTCTGTATCGGGGATCGTCGAAATAAGCAAGAATACTATTTCTACGTAAAATCCCATTTATGGGTATTTCAATCGAGATACCAGAACGGGGCATTAGTTCTTTCTCCCGTTCTTGATCATATTGGAATGGGATGATGAATCTATTTCTTCGCCTTTTCGCCAATAAATCAGAATTCTCGTGGAGAATGGCAGGATATAGGAAATTCCAATGACCATTAGATATGATTCGATCAGGTCCTGAATAATCAAGAATCCCCTTCCCTTTTTTACTGGAAGGATCCGAACTAAACAATTTGTGTCTCACTCGATCATTAGTCACTGAGAGGTCAGAAATATATCTCCGTTCGACAGAAAGAGAATGAACATTCATTTGATCTTGATCCTTGTGGAGCGAAAAAGTGACTATACTGGATCTGCACGGACCTCCTGATAATATCCATAAATGACTTGTTTTTGGTAAGAGATGAACATTACCATATCTATATTCAGGCGCATGGTACACATCGGTACTCCAGTGCATTTCTCCCTCTGAGTCAGAATAAATATGTTTTCGAACCCTCTCTTTAAAATTGAAAGTGGATGTTCCAGCGCGAATCTCAGCAATCACTTGTTCTGATTCTACATATTGATCGTTTTGAACTAAAAGAAAACTTTTTGGTGGAATATTCACATTATGTAGAATATCTTGACTCTCAATAGTTACATACAGGTCTATATAACATAGAAAAGCAGGATGTCCATGACGTGTACGTGTGGGATGAACCAAATCCTCATTGAATTTGATTTTTCCATTAGAAGGAGCTCGTACATGTTCTGCAGTACCACCTGTAAATACTCCACCGGTATGAAAAGTTCTTAATGTTAGTTGAGTCCCTGGTTCCCCAATTGATTGACCTGCAATAATACCTACTGCTTCTCCCAATTCGACCAGGTCGCCATGAGTGGGACTCCGACCATAACATAATCTACAGATCCAAGATGTACTCCTGCAAATAAAGGGGGTTCGAATATATATTGATTGTGCTCGAAAGGTTATGAATCGATTGACAAGTCCAATACCAATATCTTGATTTCGAGTGGCAATGCATCGTAGACCCATATATATATCGTCTGCTAATACACGACCAATTAGTGTTTGGATCAAAATTTTTTCCGCCATCCCATTTCGAGGACTCACGGAAATACCTCGGATAGTGCCACAATCTGTTCTACGCACAACAATGTGTTGAACTACTTCAACAAGTCTACGCGTGAGGTATCCAGCATCTGATGTTCGTACAGCAGTATCCACAACTCCTTTGCGGGCTCCGTAGCAGGAAATTATATATTCCGTTAAAGAAAGTCCTTCGCGTAAATTGCTTTGAATGGGTAAATCAATCATTTGTCCTTGTGGGTCCGACATTAATCCTCTCATACCTACTAATTGGTGTACCTGAGATGCATTTCCTCTAGCTCCCGAAAAGGACATTATATGGACTGGATTAGAAGGATCAGTCATCCTAAAATTAGGATGCATTTCTTGTCTCAAATATTCACTTGTAGCATACCATATCTCAATGGATTGACGCAATTTTTCTACCGCGTGTACATTCCCATAATGATGGTGCTTTTCTAAAATCAAACTTTGTTGTTCAGCATCTTGGACTAGCCATCCCTTAGAAGGTATTGTTAAAAGATCATCAATTCCTAATGAAATGGATGTAGCAGTGGCTTGCTGGAAACCCAGAGTCTTTACTTGATCCAGGATGTGCGATGTATATGCCATTCCGAAGTGATCTATTAATCTGCTAATAAGTCGTTTCATGGCAGTTGCATCTATCACTTTATTGTGAAAAACCAGATCGGCCCGTTCTGCCATAAGTACCTCCATATTCCGCTGAGTAGGATTCGACAATGGGTTTGAGTCAGTGATTTGAAGACTTCCTTTCCTCGATCTTGATTCACGTAGAAATTCAGGAATTATGATACCGGTTGAGCCGTAGAGAACCGAATTCCCACGGTATCACATAATTACTTAGCTTAGGTATCGTATGAGTAGGCCCGACAAAACCCTTGTATGGCTTCTTCTATTTCTCGATAAAAAGAAATATGACCAACAGTTGTTCGAATGTATATACAAAGGATTTCTTTTTTTACACTTCTTACTATTAGATAGTGCCCATAAATCTCATGATAGGTACCCAAAGATTCATATTGAACTTCGATGGGAACTTCTCTTGAGGCAATGACACGTTGATCGAGTCGCCACCGGAGCCACAAAGGACTATCTAAATTGATTCGTTTCTGCCGATAAGCTCCAAGTGCATCATAGGAACTACAAAAATAGGGTTCTTTCTCTTTCGTATACTTATTATCGTCAACCGTTTCATTTTGATAGTTTCTTCGATTACATGGATTATACCTATTTGAACAAATACCTCGACGATTCCCGATCGTTAATATATAGAGTCCAATAAGCAT